GATTCAAATTACTCTTTCAAGAGATTAGGCCAATAACTATATCTACATATCCAGAAAAATAGAATTTTTTTTACAACTATTATAAAAAGTAGAGTTACCTCTTTTTTCCTGACCGGGTCAATAAAGTTATGAAAGATTTTGATTTATTTATCTCTTTTTTTATATATAATGGATTTACCTGGACTAATACATGATTTTCTTTTAGTCTTTCTGGGATTGGGTCTTATATTAGGGGCTCTGGGAGTAGTATTACTTCCTAATCCCATTTATTCTGCCTTTTCGTTAGGATTTGTTTTTGTTTGTATATCTTTATTCTATATTCTATCGAACTCCCATTTTGTAGCTGCTGCGCAGCTCCTTATTTACGTAGGAGCCATCAATGTTTTAATCATTTTTGCTGTGATGTTTATAAATGGTTCAGAATATTCCAAAGATTTCCATCTTTGGACCGTGGGAGATGGAGTAACTTCCGTGGTCTGTACAAGTATTTTTGTTTCACTAATTACTACTATTCCAGATACGTCATGGTACGGTATTATTTGGACTACAAAAGCAAACCAGATTATAGAGCAAGATCTTATAAGTAATAGTCAACAAATTGGAATTCATTTATCAACAGATTTTTTTATTCCGTTTGAATTTATTTCAATAATTCTTTTAGTTGCGTTAATCGGCGCAATTGCTGTAGCTCGTCAATAATAACTCTTTAGAACTGGAAAAATATGAGCTACCACATGCATTTCCTTTTTCTATTTGACTTTGTATATAAAATAGATAGAATTTTTTTATTAGTTCGACCTATTCCCAATATATTCCTTTATTCCATTACGTTATTTTATATTCTAGTCAACTAGTAAATCCAATTGGTTAAATTGTTGTTCATATTGAAATGAATCGAGATTGATAAGGAGTTAGTTAATGATGCTCGAACATGTACTTGTTTTGAGTGCCTTTTTATTTTCTGTCGGTCTATATGGATTGATTACAAGTCGAAATATGGTTAGGGCTCTTATGTGTCTTGAACTTATATTAAATGCGGTTAATCTCAATTTTGTAACATTTTCTGATTTTTTTGATAGTCGTCAATTAAAAGGAGCCATTTTCTCCATTTTTGTTATAGCTATTGCAGCTGCTGAAGCCGCTATTGGACTCGCTATTGTTTCATCAATTTATCGTAACAGAAAATCAACTCGTATAAATCAATCGAACTTGTTGAATAAGTAATTTAAGTAATATTATCATATAACTTAGAATTTTCATAAATAAATTCAAATTAGCATGTTGGCTACTTAAGGTAGGCTCCTGTTATCACAAAGATAAGAGATCAAAGTAGTTTGGCACTGTCAATCCATTCCATAAGTAGATTAATAAAAAAACTCGGGAAACTCATCGATTCATCTAGTCCTAGTATTTAAATATATAATTCATTTATCAATTTACTAGATTGAAACTTTATCACGTTCAAAAATGGATAGATCCAATGTCGCATTCAGTAAAGATTTATGATACATGTATCGGGTGTACTCAATGTGTCCGAGCTTGTCCCACGGATGTATTAGAAATGATACCTTGGGACGGATGTAAAGCTAAACAAATAGCTTCTGCTCCAAGAACAGAGGATTGTGTCGGTTGTAAGAGATGTGAATCCGCCTGCCCAACAGATTTCTTGAGTGTTCGAGTTTATTTATGGCATGAAACAACGCGCAGCATGGGTATAGCTTATTAATACGTTACAGAAACTCTTACTCGAGTCCATTTTTTTTTTTACCGCCAAAACCTGTGCCCAAAAATAATATATTTTTGGGCACAGGTTTTTTTGGTCCAAGTGTATCTTGTCTTTACCACGAACAACTTTCCTTGGTTAACAATAATTGTAGTTTTACCAATATTTGCGGGTTCCTTTATTTTCTTTCTTCCCCATAAAGGAAATAGGGTAATTAGGTGGTATACTATATGTATATGCATGTTAGAACTTCTTCTAACAACCTATGCATTCTGTTATCATTTCCAATTGGACGATCCATTAGTCCAACTAGTCGAGGACTATAAATGGATCAATTTTTTTGATTTCCGTTGGAAATTAGGAATAGATGGGCTGTCAATAGGACCCGTTTTATTAACAGGATTTATCACTACGTTAGCTACTTTAGCAGCCTGGCCTGTTACTCGAGATTCTCGATTATTCCATTTCTTGATGTTAGCAATGTACAGTGGTCAAATAGGATCATTTTCTTCGCGGGACCTTTTACTTTTTTTCATCATGTGGGAATTAGAATTAATTCCGGTTTATCTACTTCTATCCATGTGGGGAGGAAAGAAACGTCTCTACTCAGCCACAAAATTTATTTTGTACACGGCGGGGGGTTCCATTTTTCTCTTAATGGGAGTTCTGGGTGTCGGTTTATATGGTTCTAATGAACCAACATTGAATTTTGAAACATCAGTTAATCAGTCGTATCCTGTGGCTTTGGAAATAATATTCTATATTGGATTTTTTATT